ATACGTAATCGATTGAACACTACTTGAAAACGGTTCTTCTGTTCAGAAACGAAATGTTCCAAATGTTCCTGGAAATTCTTGCTCCCATTGGAACATTTGTATCTATATGCATCAGGATCCCGATTCATGGATCTCTCGGTTCGAGAAATAAGAGGATCAAACCATTTCTTCTGACTCTTTTTCAAATTCGATAAATGTTGGTTGATCGTATATTTCATTATAGTTATATGATTCAGAGTATCATTTCCTATTCGATCCCTTTGAATTCCATATTCGAAGTTGCGATCGGATCTATTCATTAAAAAGAATCGATTCGATACATTTCTTATGTACCCATAGGTGCTATATTGGATTTGAATCAGATTTCGGATCAATCTATATTGATTGACTGCCTCCATTATGTTGTTGCTAGCAAATACCGCTGTTTTTAGTTTTGGATCTTCCAAATCATTCCCGCAGTAGATCCGGACCGATTTTTTTCTGATCCTTCGATAAAAAGATTCATTCTCTTCATAAAAAAGAGGAGGTAGAACCAATAAAGATTTCTTTTTCGATTCATCTCTGGAGTTGAATACCTCATTCAAGAATTTTTTTTGATCCAACCCGTAGGAATCAATAGAAAAGGCAAATCCCCTATGATACACCAGATCCGGCTCGGTTATTGATAGAGTGAATAGATCTGCCATTTCTTGAAATCTCTCTTCTGATTCAAAATCGTGGTGTAACGTGTATCCCCCTTTGTTCCGGTCATGGAATAGATGAAATAAATCAAAAAATGGATTTTTTTTCAAGAATGAAATCTTATTGGAACTGTCCATATCCGGTTCATCCTTCGGAACCATATCACATCCCGGATCTGATGAAATAGGATGAATTGAGGCGGTATTTTGTAAATACGTAATTATCTTGAATATATCAACCATTTCTTTATTTTCCGATCGCCTGGAAGGGACAAAAGAAACATCTTGTTTTTTCTTCAAAAATTTCTGATCTCTAGTGGACCTCTCAGTAGGATTCGAACCCAGATGAAGTTCTGACCATCTGTCAGAGAAAAAAGAACGAATTGATCTTGTAGGATTCCCAAGAAATTCTTCGATTTCTTCCGGAAGCAGATGATTATTCATCTGCTTCTCACGTTCCGTGAATAGCCGGGACATTGAGGAAGATCCAAAAAGGCATTTCGGGAATCGATCTGATTCTATCTCTGTTCGTTCCGTTTGAAGAAAGGAAGGATCCAAAAGAATCGATCTTTCTTTTAGTTGCTGAATCTCTGTTTGATCGATCAATGTGTGATATTCCGAATCCTCATTTCTAATGGAATCGAAATGATCTATGGATTGATCAGAAGATCCTTTCAATTGGCTAGAATCCCTTACTTGAACGAAAATAGATCTTGTGGAATCATATTGAATATTTGACAATACATTCCGTACCTTGCTAAAAAACCGATCCTTGTTTACCAACCACACATTGTCTAACCAAATCAAATTCTCTCTCGATACGTTCCTCAAAAAATCCGATTCGTGCTGATTCTTCCCCCAACTAACGAAGAGATCTTGGCGGAATTGCCACATATGAAATTGAGCACAATTTTGCAAAGAAATACCCCACTTGTTTCTCGAGAAGAGATGGGAAACATGCTCAATATCATTTGATTGAATAGTTGCCTCAGCTCCTTGTTGTTTGAAGAAAACCTCCCCTTCAATTGGTCTTTTTTCACGAAAAGCAGACATGAGATAACAAATCAAGTCTTTCCCTAAGATTTCGAATAGCTGTCCCGAATTCAAGTTGATTATGTTTCGCTTCTTCCTCGGAGAAAGACGATCAAACAATTCCCAATCATGGTCCTTGCGGATCGGATCATCCGTATAGGATAAAAAAAGAAACTCCAGATATTTGCTATCTTTCTCTTTGAATGAGATCTCAATTCCAGCTACGGTTTCATTAGATATCTTACAACTAGAATCCCTCTTTTTTCCGATCCGGTTCCTCCACCACCGCGAACTCCGGTTAGATTCAGGCATGATACACTTTTTATTTATTGGGAGAACCCAAGTACTCTCTTGCGGATCCATGAAACAACTCTCAGAAATCTTTTTCCCTTTTGGAAGATACAGGAGCGAAACAATCAACCTATTGATATTGGAAGACCAAAAAGATTCTTCCAATGTCTCATTTCTGGGTCCAATGGAATTCATAGGTATAGGAAGAATAGGTATAGGAAGAAGCCCCATCAAATAGAGATTTTTTCTTTCGACCATCTTTCGATTGTTAATACGAGATATAAGGACCGCTACTACAAGCAGTACTACACCTTTGATCGTGAAATATCGATTGCTTGTTGAACCCCGTGAATCACGTGAAAGTAGGATACTCCAAATTCGGGGGTCAAAGAGTTTCATAAAACGTTCTTGGTGGAAAAAAATGTGAGTGAAAGATCCCACTGAATCGAATTTGATCCATGAATCTAAGAAATAGTGAGAATTCTTGATCTCTCTCA